GTACCAAATAGAACCCATCATTGGTTTGATCATTGATAAGGTGAATACCCAGTCCCTTCAATGCTAGGCATAATGAGGATAAGGACCTCAAAATAACCTCTTTTCGTCCTATGAACTTTAAGGTGTATGAAGTATCATATTTGACTCTTGGGGCGGATTGATAGAGACTCCATTTAACTTAGGTTGATCTAGGCCGGAGGCAGACCTACGTCAGGGTAACCCTTCTTTGAAACACTTTGGTATTGCTCCCGGATCAGAATTCAAATAATGAATCCGAGCGCATGGAGCCATCTCGTTATCTTCCTGTCAAGAAAAATTATGGTGGACTAGCCGATCTTTTTATCAGTTAATGAAAGAGCCCAATGCAAAAAAAAAAACGCATGTTGGGTCTTTGAAACAGTTCGAATCATTTCGATAATAATAAGTTTGATCTGTTTTACCGAGAAGGTCTACGGTTCGAGTCCGTATAGCCCTATACATTTTTGTATTCATTTCCTAATTAGTGCGTGTGACCGGCCGGTTGATTGTTCCATAGAAATGGAATCATTCCCACAGGATCACGGAGATCCCTCGGGGCTTGAAAACAATAATTTATTCCAATGGATCCAATCGGATCGGTATTTTCAAATCTCGGATAAACAAACCCATTCTTCTTCATTAATCTTCGTCTGTGAATGACATACGGCCTTTTTCTCCTCTTTTATTTGTCCATGATCCAAGATTTAGTGATACACCTTTGCTTTGGTATACCCAAGTCAATTTATGAAGTCAAAATCATAACATGAGCCTGGCTCAAGAAAAACTCCAACCTGACCCAACCAAATCAAATCCAAATTCAATCTAATAGTAAGTCACATTATCTAGAACCTATTCTTGTTCTTGTATTTGTAGAAAAGCCAGAGTTTCAAAAACGAAGCTCTTTGGTAAGTTTCATTGTACAATAGGCTTTTCTTCGTATAACCGGCTTAGCAAAGCAAGTAGTCATTTTTCTGTACAATACTTAAACTTATAACTTCTTTTTTTTGATTCCAATCTACCCAATCCAATTTGTTCATCATTCCAATTCTACCAATGCAGACTTTATCTAAAAAGATTAGGGCCCATTTGAACTTGGATGAGTTAGGAATCCCCCGACGTATCGCCTTTTGGCAGAACAACAATCCCAATTCATTGTTTTAGAGACAATGAATTGGTCCTAAATGTATCAACGCACCCTCTTCTATTTCTATGTTCTATGAGTTGGTTTTGGGATGGGGAGATTTTGTCTATCGAATCGTTCGACAACGCATGATTCCATTCGAAGTATCTTCTGTAAATCATTTACGATTCAGCCGACTCTACCATTAAACTATGCCCCATTTTTTAGGTTTGCTTCAAAAGAAACGTTTTTTGTTGTCACGAAACCTAACTCGTTGGTTGGTCCTGCTAGGTGTTATTATTACATTAAATAAATAAGTATTTCGAGTCATTCCAAATCACGATCTTTAGTCCTAGAAATGGGTCTGAAATGATTCTTTCAAGACTTCTAACTCGGGGGTAAAGCCGGGGCCGGGGTAGTACAGGTCCAAAGTTTCCTAATTTGGGTATAGGAACCCATGAGTTTTTATATGTAAGGGTTCCTCACAATTCAATGGATTGAATCAAATCAATTAAGTATAAATCTGGGACAGGGAGAGAGAATCGAATCGGTCGATGCATTCCGTTTTCGTATCCGTATCAAATCAATAGAAACAATAATCCTCTATCCGGATCTTAATGAAAAGAATACACCAACACAGCCACGTAGAATATACCATAAATCCCGAGATGGAAATTCCTAGAAATTCTATTACATCTGACTACTTACTATATTCTAAATCACTAAGAAAAAAAAAAAAGAGAGAGAGAAAAAATGGGCCATACCTCCTCTTTGGCTCTATTATATTAATAGAATATTGAAATTCTTTATGTTTAATATTTCATTTCATCTTATTTGAATAATATTGTTTGAATATTATTTCAATTTCAATTCATATTATTTAAAATATTCTTTAAAAAAAATTCCTTAATTCCTTTTTTTGTTTGATAGAAAACCCGAGGCAAGGTAGGAGAGAGTTTGATTTGTATAATAGCATTATATGTCTACACCATATCTAAATAGAATCGAAGTAAGTGTAAGTGGGATTCCGTTGGATGAATCTTGAGACGATACATGACCCACAACAAGTAAACAAACGAAACTATGTGGTTTGATCAAAATTGTTGTTTCGACTAATGCAGTTATGGATGAATTGAGAATTCCAATTTGAATCAACTAATTCGGTATATTCCACATTAATAGGAGTGCTTCTATGTTTCTGCTTCACGAATATGATATTTTCTGGGCATTTCTAATAATATCAAGTGTTATTCCTATTTTGGCATTTCTAATTTCCGGAGTTTTGGCCCCGATTAGTGAAGGACCAGAGAAGCTCTCTAGTTATGAATCGGGCATAGAACCGATGGGGGATGCTTGGTTACA